TTTCAATAAGTTCTAGTTAATGAATTCCCCTCTTGTTTTTTTATTTGTCCACTACTTCTTATACTTAGAATTATACTTATAATATTTCGTAATAAATATAAATCTAAAAGGTTCTGATAAATCTGGAAAAAAGACTAGGAATCCTTGAAAAAGAGGATCAAGAGTCATTACTCTTTCAGCACAAGAAAGGGGTTGTCGAAAATTCCCCTTCTTGTGCCGAAGACTAGGAAGACGAATAATACCTTCTAGAATTCTTTGTTTCCCGCATTTATCCGTTCTATTGCCCGATTCCCTCTGTCTAGTATCTAATGAAATTTGATTCTATTTAGAATAGGAAACTATTGATACATTTTATCACATTGAAATCTGGCAATAGTAACATAGCCGCATCGCCCCAATTTGGATAAAAAACAAAGAAAGAAAGGGGAAAATCAAATAGTCTTCTACATACTATTACTAGCAATGCGGTACAAGGAATTCCCAGCATCTCGTAGAAAAGGAAAAGGGGTTTTCATAATTTTTCTTTTTTGATCATACATTAAAAAGAATTTGGTTCTTTTTACGAACTTGATGTCAATAAATCCGCAAGTCTAGAAATTCATTTCGGCCAATTGAACCTTCTCGAACTGTTTCTTTTTAAGAACCAAAAAGATTTGTGCCAAAATAACAGATGCCAAGAAGAACAAAAGGCCTTGGACACGTAATGGATCTTGAAGTACTATTTCCGCATCCCCCTGACCAAATCCGCCCACATTAGGATTACTCGTTAATGGTTGATCAAATTTCACGGATTCACCCTCCGAAACAAGAAGTTCTGGCCCCGGGGGGATAATATCAACCACTTGACGTCCATCCGGATCTGTTATGGTTATTTCATACCCCCCCTTCTTTTCTTTTCGTATGATTTTGCTTACTATACCCGCTGCTGTAGCATTATAAACTGTATTGTTACTCTTGCTCCCGTCGGGATAAATCTGACCCCTTCCCCTGTTCCCGCCCACGTATATAGGATATTTTAAGAAGTGAACATCTTTCTTAGCAGCGGGGTCGGGGGAAAGAATAGGAAAGGTGATTTCACTATATTTCTGACCGGGGACAGGGCCTATCACAAGAATATTTTTTTTATTGGGGCGATAGCTCTGAAAAGCCAAATTGCCTATCTTTTCTTTCATCTCGGGAGAAATACGATCGGGGGGAGCTAATTCAAAACCTTCCGGTAAAATAAGAACAGCCCCTACATTCAAACCCCCCCTTTTACCATTAGCAAGAACTTGTTTCAGTTGCATATCATAAGGAATTCGAACGACTGCTTCAAATACAGTATCAGGAAGTACCGCTTGCGGTACCTCAATATCCACGGGCTTATTAGCTAAATGACAATTGGCACATACAATACGCCCGGTCGCTTCTCGTGGATTTTCATAACCCTGCTGTGCAAAAATGGGATATGCATTTGAAATGGCCGTCCGAGTTATGATATATATCATGAGCGATACGGAAATAGATCGAGTAATCTGTTCCTTTATCCAAGAAAAAGTATTTCTAGTTTCCATGGTCCAATCGTTGATCCCAAAATTTCTACAATAAGTGGGGTAAGTCGCTAGTATAGTTCCCTATCCACGATTCTGCTAGTTACTGGAATAATTGTACCGGAATGCTCTATTTTTATTTTACTGGAATAATATAGGATGAATCCCGCAGATGGGTAAAAAGCATAAATTTGCAACGCTTTGTTTATGTACAACTACAAAGTAACAAACCTGATTAGATTAATATGAGTGGATCTTTTATCAGTCATTCATTGAATGATAAATAACTACAAGTGACGGAGATACACGATTTAAATAACGGAAAATCCAATATTTAAAAACTGTATCAAGAATGACTGGAAAAGTGGAAACAAGACCCGATATAATTTGATCATTCTGAACAAATCCAAAATCTTTGTAGACAGAGCCAATCATTAATTCCCAACCGTGGGTTGAATGGAATCCGATACATAAATCGGTTAATAAAAGAATAGAAAAAGCTTTGACTGTGTCGCTTAGGTTATATAGGAATTCCTGGGCCCAAGAGTTAAGAATAACAAGTTCTTCATTACCCAAAATAGAATAACCGCTTAGAATAACAAAACAAATTATATTTATCGAGAAATGCAAAATCGTATGGATACGATCCTCATTGTGTATCTTGATTAATTGGATCGTTTCTTTTTGGACTCCTATGCGAAGCTTGTGTAGACGTGTCTCCGAGTATTCTTTGATCATTTCGTCCAAGACGAGGAGTTCCTCTAATTCTATGAATTTTTCTAGAATACCCCTTTCTTGAATATCATTCAAAAAAATTTCAGATTGCCCAGCATTCCACCAATTAATAACCCAAGATTCCAGACTTTTTTTAAATGAGAGAGAAAGCCACCAAGGCAAAAATACTATAGATACAAGAGGAGTGAATGCTTTCTTTTTTGCCATTTTTTCATCTGTGAATTGTTAATCAACCCACCTCATTCGTCGACTCTATGCGATCGAATGTTTCTTTCACGCATGAGTTCTATACAAGGTATGGAACCTATGAATCTATTTTATTTGTGATTTTGTGGTTAGTCTTTGAATCTCCAAAGACTAGAAAAATCGACTAATAATCCATTTCGAATGAAGAAATACTAAAAAAATATTGCTTCCTGATATCTCAATTGGGCAAATTCGAAACAACTGTCTCCTTTCGATGAATGACCGGAAGAGCCGCTTTAAGTAATGAATATTAGTCAAATTTGGAGACGAAAGAATCCCTTTTCTATCACAATATCCAATATTTCGAAAACAAAATTCACCGATTGCCCACAGCCAGGAATAGAATAATTGAGGCAAAGATATTGCGATACTCAAAGTAGCAAAACAAAACAAACATTGACTAGTTATCATTATTAAGAAATCGAATTGTTATTTTTGTGTTGGTCATTAAGGAAGACAAAAGAAAGGAGAAAATGAAACGTCGATTGACAAAAAAAGAATTTCTTGTTCCGCCCGCTTTGGCTCGAATGAACCTTCTGATGAAACTTCACTTAGGTTATGTTATAGAAAAAATAGGATTCTTGCATTTTTCCCTCAAAGCACCCATTTTCGGACCATTTTTCAAAATACTTCAATCGGTACACGCAAGAAATAGGCCAATTCCGCAGCTTTTTGTTCAATTTCTCGTGGAGTTAAATTCTCATCAGTACGAGTTAGGGGAATGGCCCCCTGGCCTCGGATGTCCATATAAAGGACACGACGGGCATAAATACCCTCTTTAACTTCTATTCTAATGGACTGAATATCTTTTATAAGGAATCGGAGGAATATGCGACGATTTTTTCCAGGAAATCCCCAACGAAAAATGCACACTATGCCTTCCTTTCTATCGAATCGATCATAACCACTGCCTACATTCCAGGAAATTGTGCACCACAAATAGGAACTAATAAAGAGACCCGCGATTCCGTAGAAAGACATCACGATACCTTGTGGAAAAAAAATGATTTGCTGAGACGGAAAAAAAGATATCAAATTTCTACCAAGATAACTGGAAGTTCCAACCAATAAGAATCCTAATGAACCTAAAAAAAGGAAAAAGGCCCAGCAGAAATTACTTATTTTTCGAGACTCCGTTATAAGTTCTATCCATATATGTTCTGATCGCCAACTCATACTTGATCCGATTGTATTTTATTGGAATTGAGAGAATACCTCAAATTAATTTTAATTTGACTTTCCCTTTTTTGTTTCCGAAGTAACTCTCATCAACTAGCACTAGTTTGATGTGAACCTTTAGGAGTAATTCATCAAATTGCTTAGATCTAATCGAAACTAACTAAACTAAAATAATAACATACCCTTCATATGATCCCACTATACTATAGATCCGAGGACTTTTTATTTCAGCCATTCGGCGATCCTGGTCGATTTGAAAACAGCTAGAATTCATTTTATGTTTCTGCAGGTATAAGAGCCCTTTCCTTTATGTTCGGCAGAAATATATCATATTCCACTAAATAGTATCTGTGTTAGTTATGATACAAGTCTAAGTTTTGAAAAGAAAAATAGAAGAGATGGGGTCTAAACAATCTTGTTTTTTTGAACATGAAAAGATAAAGAAGCCATTGCAATTGCCGGAAATACTAGGCCTACGAAAGGCACAAAAATAGAGGGAAGGTCGAAACTTGTCATAGAATGGGTACCTCGATTTATTGTTTGTACCTGTTATTATTATTTATAAATAAAGATATCTTATTATAATTAATTTATGACTTTAATTCTGAATAATTAATTATTCAGAATTATGAATTCAATTCTTAGTCTTAGTATAGATCTAAGTATCTATATATCTATATATAAGTGAGGATATAGAATAAGTGCAAGGAATGTAGAGCTAAATAAATGAACTTATTCATCTTTCTACATGAAAGATATGTATGATAATCAACTTTATTATTTTTCTTGATTTCTTTGTCTTTTATTCTTTTTACTAAAGAAAGAGTTTCTTACAGATTATAGAAAGATTCTAACGAATCTGAACCGGGAGGTATTTTTAGCTAAAGGGGATTTTCGGGAAATAGAGAAAAATACAAAACTTTATATTTTTTATATTTGAATTATATACGTAAGATGAGAAGAAGAAATTCGTTTTGTTTGCCTAATTTCACAAAAGGAAGAATTCACTCTTTTTTTTGATAGAGACTTCTTGATTAATAATCAGAAATATAAGTAAAGAAATATAGGTAAAAAGGGGTTATCCGCAGCTTTTGATTCTTTCTACAATTAGATCTTATGTCACCAAAGAAAATTCCTATTTCCTTTAATTCCGAATAAACTAACTACTCGTTTGCTACAAATAATTGAACTTAGTGCTCTATTTGATTGAATTTTTATTCAAAGGAAAGAAAGCGTGGAGCTTAAATAACTCACTCAGAACGCTTTTTAAAAGATTACGTGGTACGATTAGGTCAAATAATCCCTTCTGGA